TTTATACCTTATAACTCTTTGAAATTTTTTGAAGTCCGGTCACGGGATTGAATATTAAGTCTGAATCATAGTTCGAATACTTCATAATCTATTTCATATCTTCCGTGCTCCAGATAAGATACTATAATAAATATCTGACGGACTAAAAAACCATCTCTATCAAGATGACAGACCCGTTCTCTGTACTATCAATAGGATCCATTATAACAAGTCGCACACTCATATTCCAGAAATACAGAAAAAAAGAAATTCCACGATCGAACTACCAAATATAGACTAGACTAAAAAAATCCGAGACACAAGCGCTTCACTTTGTATTGCAAAGCTAAGATTTAGTAGTTCTTGTGAATCTAATTCATTGAGATTCCATCCAATAAAACGGAAGAATTATAAATCTCCAAAATAATAGATAGGAATATCGCAAATAGAGCCATTGCGACACCCATTAAAGGAGTAGTTCCCCACCCGGGAGCTACTTTACCATATTCCGAATTCAATGGTTTCAATAAACCCCCTACATTAGTTCGTCTTGGAACAGATTTAGAACTACCATCAACGCTTTGTGTACCCATAAATCCTATTTTGTATTAATTGAGATCTGTTGACTTTGTATACCATTCTGTTCTAAATAAATGATCTTATCATAGATCCACTGGGATCATGACATTATATAATAATGGAAACAGCAACCCTAGTCGCCATCTCTATATCTGGTTTACTTGTAAGTTTTACTGGGTATGCCTTATATACTGCTTTTGGGCAACCCTCTCAACAATTAAGAGATCCATTCGAGGAACACGGGGACTAATTGAAGTAAAGGGCCACCCGATATTGGGTGGCCCTTTACTTCAATTAAGATAATAAAGAATCATTTCATCTTTTTACTTTTTAGTTGGAACTTTAGGCGGTTCTCGAAAAAAGATAGCGAAAAAAATTATTCCTAGAGTCGAGACTAAGAGAAATGTATAAACCAAAGCTTCCATAGATTCGATCGTGGTTTACAATTATAGCTTCCATATCTGTTTATTTAGGAGCGTCTCCCGGATACAAATAAAACAAAGAGCAAGAGTCAAAGAAAAAGCAGCGATTCAAATCAAGAAATCTTCAGTATCCTATTTCAAATTACAAAAATCAAATAAATAGAGGCAAAAAGTAAGAGATCAATATGGTATCAGACTACCTGTCTTCTTGTAGTTGGATCCCCAAGTTTTTGGAATGCTCCAAATTCAACTTGAGCATCTAAATCTGGATCAATACCAGCAAAAACATCTCTGAACAAGGTTCGAGCACCATGCCAAATGTGCCCGAAGAAAAAGAGCAAAGCAAATGAAGCATGGCCAAAAGTAAACCAACCCCTTGGACTGCTACGAAAAACACCATCGGATTTCAAAGTCGCACGATCTAATTCAAAAATTTCACCCAATTGAGCGCGTCTAGCATATTTTTTCACAGTAGCAGGATCGCTATAACTGACTCCATTTAGTTCGCCCCCATAGAACTCAACCGTTACACCCACCTGTTCGACACTATATTTCGATTCTGCCCTTCGAAAAGGAACATCGGCTCTAACAATTCCGTCTCCGTCTACCAAAACAACCGGAAATGTTTCAAAAAAAGTGGGCATGCGACGTACAAAAAGTTCATGTCCTTCTTTATCTCTAAAAACAGGATGTCCTAACCACCCAACAGCAATTCCATCTCCGTTATCCATTGATCCTGCTCTGAACAATCCACCCTTTGCCGGGTTATTACCGATGTAATCATAAAATGCTAATTTTTCAGGAATTTTAGACCAAGCTTCGGATAAACTTTGAGTTTCGGCTAACCCAGCACCAACTCTTCGATAGATTTCTTGCTGGAAGTATCCTTGATCCCATTGATAACGAGTGGGACCAAATAACTCAATCGGGGTAGTTGCTGAACCATACCACATAGTTCCAGCAACAACAAAAGCTGCAAAAAAGACAGCCGCGATACTACTGGAAAGCACAGTTTCAATATTTCCCATACGTAATCCTTTGTATAGACGTTGGGGCGGACGAACACTAAGATGAAATAGGCCTGCCAATATGCCCAATGTCCCCGCTGCAATATGATGAGAAGCTATTCCTCCCGGAACAAAAGGATCAAAACCCTCGACACCCCAGGCTGGATTTACAGCTTGTACCTTTCCGGTTAGGCCATAAGGATCCGACACCCATATTCCAGGACCATACAATCCAGTTACATGAAAAGCACCAAACCCAAAACAAGCCAGCCCTGAGAGAAATAAATGAATTCCAAAAATCTTAGGCAAATCCAAAGAAGGTTTTCCTGTACGTTCATCACAAAATATTTCTAGATCCCAATACACCCAATGCCAGATAGCCGCCAAGAAGCATAAGCCAGAAAACACAATATGCGCCCCAGCCACACCTTCATAACTCCAAATACCGGGATTAGTTATAGTTCCTCCCGTGATACTCCAACCACCCCACGAATTGGTTATTCCTAAACGAGTCATGAAGGGTATAACGAACATGCCTTGTCTCCACATTGGATCAAGAACGGGATCAGAGGGATCAAAAACTGCTAATTCATATAGAGCCATCGAACCGGCCCAACCGGCAACCAAAGCTGTATGCATTATATGTACAGCCAGCAAACGACCGGGATCATTCAATACGACGGTATGAACACGATACCAAGGCAAACCCATGAAAATACCCCTTTATCAACAAAAAATAGACACTATGTAACTTTATTGCACTGGAAAAAACAATGTTATGGCCCCTCCCTTTTCGGTGGATTATCTTGTAGAAAGGAGTAATATTTTTTCTATTCTTTATAATATTTTAGTCATAATGTCACAATTCTGTTTGTAGGAACAAAGAGAAGCAGATCTATTCTATACTCGATAAGTACCAATACGCAATGGGGGGTTAACCCCATTTTATAAGAGCGAATGCGTGGAGATTTTTTCATAATGCAAGGCGCTTGCTCGTAAGATTTTGTTTGGTTTTATTCATTTTGTCTTCCTTGTATTTATATTTATTTTTTAGTTATTTATGAACTTAGCAAATCCGTGAATAAAAATTAATCAAAATATTAACTAAATAAAAATGAATATGAATTAAATAAATATGAAGAGAATAATAAATAGGAATATAAATATTATATACATTGTAATATTAATAGAATTGTAATAATATTATATATTATAATATAATTAACTATAACTATATAGTAATTAACTATATAATTTAATTAATATTAATATATTAATATATATTATATTAAATATTAAGTAAGACTAAATATCTTTAAGCTAATTTAAGCTAATATAATATTAATATTCTTAAGACAATAAATTCATTGTTACGCTTTCACATCAAAGTGAAATAAAGTATTTAATCTTTTTGTCTTTACATTTCATGCCTATTGGTGTTCCAAAAGTCCGTTTTCAACTTCCCGGGAGGGGCCATAAAAATTGGATTGACATATAGTGCGACTTGTCAGATATATTGGGCCATATGGGATTTCCCCGTTTTCCTCCCCTGATCGGGATTAACCTCTGTTTCGCCCAAGAAAAATTGATTAAATCATCAAAAATTTGGAGCGTGAAGTATAATGAAACGCAAATAGATCTATGCTTTGGAGGTATCTTATCAATTAGAATAATTTATTAGAATAATTTATGGTTGGCTTGTTTTGTTTGGACCAATAAAATGAAGTATGCTAGGCTCCGTTGAGAAAAACCCAATTAGTACGATATCCATGATTACTACTTATAGTTATAGCATATTCTAGTAGCATATTCTATTTTAAAATAAAGAGCAGGCAATTTAAAACTGCTAATCATAATCAATCAAATAATATGACGAATGCGTCAACTATTTGACGGAAGACGTGAAAGGAATTGAAAAAAAAATTTGAGCAAAAAGACGCGGTATTGGTGCAACTTGCCCTATATGTGCAAATAAAAATGGGGCGGATCCTTACTCGGAGTAGAGCACAAAACCTAAGAGAATTTAAGAAGCCCATTCAGGAACAAGAAAATGCCATCGTGATTTTAATTAAATTGGATCCCGATGAAAGAATACATCAATGAGAAGTTAGTTTGATAAGTTTAATGAATTCTTTTTTAGATTTTATAGATAAACGGATCAAAACTCATCTTTCTTAAACAATGAAAGAAAGGACCCTTTCGTTAGAAGAGAAGTTAGAAAGGACTTACTATCACAAAAAGGAGGGCTGGAATCTACACATTGATCTTTTTTTTTCTAAATTTTTATTGAACCGTATGCATCAAAATATGCATGTACGGTTCCTAAGGGATAGAATCTGATCCTAATCAACCGACTTTATCGAGAAAGATTACTTTTTTTAGGCCAAATGGTTGATAGCGCGATCTCAAATCAACTTATCGCTCTTATGCTATATCTTAGTGCAGAAAGCGAGACCAAAGATTTATATTTGTTTATAAACTCTCCTGGCGGATGGGTAATACCCGGAATGGCTATTTATGATACTATGCAATATGTGCGACCGGATATACAAACAGTATGCATGGGATTAGCCGCTTCGATGGGATCTATTATCCTGGTCGGAGGAAAAATCACCAAACGTATAGCATTCCCTCACGCTCGGCGCCATTGAGTTTTTTATTTGAAAGAACAAAACTATGCCTTCGCCATAAAAAATATGAATATATATTAAGTAATAATAGCATGGCATTTTGAATTCGATATAAGAAATTCGTTTATTGTTTTTTTTTTAACATTAGATTATTTATCGAAAGAGTAGTATGAGATATTAAGGGTATTTCCGATTTTATCTTAATCTGTCGGAGCCTTATTTCAGCGTTGCAAACTTTTTTGTTTTCACACCATAAAGGTTCTTAATGTTATGAAAAAGTACGAACAAAAAATAAGATTATATTATTTTTTTATTAAAAAAAAAGAAACTTTGGGATTGCTAAATCATCGATGAAATAAAGCAACGGAGCCACCATAGTATTTGTTTTTTATTAACTAACTTCCTCTCAAGTCTCAAGAGAAGGGTGGTTATTGGATCATTTACCGATCTAGGCCTGATAGGCTCTATACTTTCCTTCGATCAACTAAAAAAGTTAAGTTTCTTGTGGAGCCGTATGCAATGCCCAAACAATGCCTGTACGGTTGTTTAATTCTATCTTTTTTTGTTAATTATTCTTTATCCCGTCATTTATCTTATCGTGCAAGATAGAGTAGCCTTTGATTATCTTATATCATCAGGGTAATGATCCATCAACCTAGTGCTGCTTATTCTGAGGGACAGGTAGCAGAATTTGTCCTGGAAGCGGAAGAACTACTGAAACTGCGCGAAATCCTCACAAAGGTTTATGCACAAAGAACAGGTAAACCCTTATGGATTGTATCCGAAGACATGGAAAGGGATACTTTTATGTCAGCAACAGAAGCCCAAGCTCATGGAATTGTTGATCTTGTAGCAGTTGCATAATCATAATTAAAGTAGCAGAAATTTCACGCAAATCATGATTTGAGATTTTTTTCTTAGGGGTATTTAATATTCGTAATTCTATTACTTATTCTCTTAATTCAAATTAAGAGAATAAGTAATAGAATATTTATCAATTTAATAGATATAGAAAGCATTTATAATCATCTGGTTAGGATCGATCTAAACCAACCCATTATGCATACGATTTACCATGCCAACTATTAAACAACTTATTAGAAACACAAGACAGCCAATCAGAAATGTTACAAAATCCCCCGCTCTTGGGGGATGTCCTCAACGCCGAGGAACGTGTACTAGGGTGTATGTGCGACTCGTTCAGATTGGGGGTTGGGACAAACGAAAGGAAACAACTTTCGACTACCCATGATCAGTACCGATGAATAGGATAAAATGAAAAAAAAACCTTCCTTATCTAAAAAAAAAGTAAAAAAAGAGTTCTATCCTTCTATTGTGTATCAAATTTATGGTTTCCCTTGGTGCAAATTCAATCACCTCAATTCTCGATTTCAAAACGAGAAAAAATTCCCCATTGGCAGTAAATTGTTGTTATCCGTTAAGCGGGGATAATCATATTAAAATTAAAAAGCAAAAAAAGTTCTGGCACCACTCTTGTAAGAACGGACGGACTAAAAGGGTCAGCTAATCAGCCAATCCGCATAATTAAATACCGTTACTGTATAGCTAGATCTTGGTGTGAGAGACCTATTACTGGATAATAACGGGTAGAGCCAAAAAGTGTCAACTGTACAAGTTAACAATAGCATTGATTAAATGAAAGACGGGGCTCCGGTGTATAGAAAAGACCTCGCCGTTTAAGAACTAACCATAAAAACGATGAAACCCACTATTTCTTTATCTTACTACTCATTTTTATTTACTATGTTTTTGTTTGATACCGAGTATCAATACAATTTATTATTTCGAGGTGAAATACCTAGAGAAAAAATCGTGGTTGGGAAGGTTAGAGTAGCAAAAACCATTGGAATTATTATTTTATACATTGGAAAAATCCGTTTTGTTATTATAGAAAAGGGGAAAAGAATAACTGAAAGAAAGGAAATCAATCAGTTAGTCATCAACGTTTCGGGTATTCAATGACCAGAATTAAACGAGGATATATAGCTCGAAAGCGTAGAATAAAAATCCGTTTATTCGCATCAAGCTTTCGCGGGGCTCATTCAAGACTTACTCGAAATATTATTCAACAAAAAATCAGAGCTTTGGTTTCGTCCCATCGGGATAGAGATAAGCAAAAAAGGAATGTGCGTCGTTTGTGGGTCATTCGTATAAATGCCGTAATTCGCGAGAATACAATATCTTTTAGTTATAATAGATTAATAAACAATCTGTACAAGAGAAAGTTGCTTCTTAATCGTAAAATACTTGCGCAACTTGCTATATTAAATAGAAATTGTCTTTATATGATTTCCAATGACATCATAAACATAAAATAAGGCGATTAGGAGGAATCCATCGAAATGTTTTACTGTTTTACATGGAATTCCTTGGCCTTAGAGAATGAATTCCGGGAAGGTAGAATAGAAATTAAAATACGATTGATGATAATATAATCAAGTAGTCAAACGAAGCAAAAAAAACATTTAATAAAAAAAAGATTGATTCTTCTTCCCCAACTTCCCTAATTCGCTTTTGTCTTACGCCACCAAAATCCATATTTTGGGATTTTTCGAACAAAACATCAGTTTGAGTTCGGATTGGACTTTTTATTCAATTGAAACGTAAGCCTAGTTTTTTTGGATTCTAAGACCTGTCGTTTTCGTTTTAACGACCAACTCTCTTTTTTTCAAATTTTTTTTCATTAGTAAGAAAAGGTAATGGAGATAAAATACGAGCTTGTTTTATAGCAATAGTAATTAATCGTTGTTGTTTTAAAGTTAATCTATTCACCCGTCTCGATAATATTTTTCCTTGTTCACTAATAAATCGACTAATTAAACTCATGTTTCTATAATCAATATGATCCCCCGATCCAATCGGGGGCAAACGCCGACGAAAAGATCGCTTGGACTTAAGAAAAATTCGCTTGGATTTATCCATGGTTTGTTTATTCCTTATTTTGAAAATCTTCTTTCGTTTGATCGGATCAAAAATGATAATGATTTAGAATTAAGAAATTTTGCTTGTTTATATTTCAATATAATATATATATATGAAATATATAAATATATAAATATATATATAAATTAAATATAAAATTAAATATATAATTATAATATAAATTATAAATATATAAATATATAATAATATAATAATAATATAATTAATTAATTAATTATAATAACATTCTAATAATATAATAATAATATAATACTATATTAATAGTATATAATTGAAATATAAAAATATCTATTATGTTAATATGTCATTTTTCATCTTCCTTGTATAAAGTGACAAGCAAGTCATCGATGCCATTTATTTCTTTATCTCCCTGTGAATTGTATGTCTATGACAGTAGGGACAGAATTTTTTCAATTCTAATCGACTAGACGTATTGTGTCGATTCTTTTGAGTAATATATCTGGAAATGCCTGTTGATTTCTTATTAACATTGTTTCGAACACAACTGGTACATTCCAAAATAACCCGTACTCGGACATCTTTACCCTTGGCCATGAACCTCCTTTTGGTTTTTTATTCACTCAACTCTTTTATTTTCCGATTTGAAGCGCGGAAGACAGGAACAAAAAAAGAAAAGTTGCTCACTCGAAACAAATTATGAAATGTTGTGTTGTAACCAATTATACTGAAAATAAGTAATACTTAGAATCGCAGTACAGTAATTTATTTAAGCATCTTGTATGATACTGTTGACCTAACCAGATTTCCACCTCAATTAAATTAAATTAAGAAAGAGAATTGAAGTTAATTTACTTGAAGCTCCGTCCCGAGTTCAAAATTTCACTGAGGTTGAATCCACTTTTATTCTTTCTCTTTTCTAACTTCTTTGAATTATAAAAAAAGAGGGGTAGTAGTTCCAGATATTTATTTAATCTTCTTCACCCCCCCATGTTAGTAACTAGAATGAAAAAAAGGGGAATGTCAACGCATCTGGGAAAAAACGATTGATCTCTATCAATAGGCCTGCTAAGGATCCGAACCATAGAGTACTTATTACTGGCGCCACAGATAGATATGTTTTTAGATCTCGCATTTCTAATCCTCCTTCTTTATTCAAGTGTTTATTGTAATACATAATAGTAATACATATATGATCAGATGTATATGTAGTATTTGCATTTGTTTTGTGCGCGGAATTCTTAATTCAAATTGAAATGTACAAAAATTTGATATCTAAAATTTTCCCTTTCTTAAAACTAAAAGAAAAAAACCCGTCCCTTTCCGCCCGCCTGAGCAGTAAGGTTATTCTTTTTATATGTTATCTGATATGAGACCAAAACAAAGAAGAAATGGCGAGTGTATCTCAACAGAGAAAATGAAATAAATCTGTATAAATCTGTGGAAAACAAGACAGGGATTCTCTACAATGACATTGTAGACCAATTGATTGTAGACCAATTGCAAGGGATGTAGCGCAGCTTGGTAGCGCGTTTGTTTTGGGTACAAAATGTCACGGGTTCAAATCCTGTCATCCCTACCTCTTACTTTACTTCGTCTATGAGCAATAACGAGGGATCTATTGAAATCGAGTAAAAGTGAAGTGGGCATACCTAATCTTTCATTTATATCTATATCATGTTATATATGATAATATATGCATTCAAGATTGTAATTAAGTGGAGTTTAAAAAAAAAAGATACAGTCGTTTTTTGTGATAAAAAAGCGCTCTTAGTTCAGTTCGGTAGAACGTGGGTCTCCAAAACCCAATGTCGTAGGTTCAAATCCTACAGAGCGTGATTCTGTTCTTGTTTTGTTAGATCAAAAATTTTACAGAAAAAATAGAACAGTCATCTTAATTTGACCTCCTACGAATTCAAGAAAGGAGGAGGTCAAATTAAGAAGGTCTTAATCAAAGATCCAGCTGATCACCTCGTCTGTATTGTAAATAGGCAGTTACAAATAAGCCAGCCAAAGTAATAGGAATTAGACCTAAGACGATTCCAAATAGAAAAACTTCAATCATTTCAATTTATTTGAAAAGAGAAAAAGAGAGATAATATCTATTTTTAAATATTAATCCATATTGACAAAAAATCTCAATAACCAAGAATTTGAAATTAACATCTTAAGGAACTAGAGAATGGGCGGAATACAGCAAAAAAATTGCTTTTTATTTTAATTTTTATGAATTGTTCATTCAATTAATTTCAAATAAGACGTATCTTGCTTAGACCAATAAATATAACTGAGGTTATAGTTAAAATTGCTAGTAGAAAACCAAAATAACTAGTTATAGTAGGCATGGGGGGGCTAAAAAAACTATTTCTTTTTTTATACATAGATTTGTAAAGCATTTTCCTAAGTTCCATTTTTGACAAAGTAAAACTACCAATTGAACTTCATTCTTTCAATTACTAGT